TACCTATAGGGGGAAGGGGCCGGGTTATTGATGTGAGATGGATCCAGAAAAAAAAAAGGTCCAGTTATAATCCAGAAATTATTCGTGTATATATTTCACAGAAACGTGAAATCAAAGTAGGTGATAAAGTAGCTGGAAGGCATGGGAATAAAGGTATCATTTCGAAAATTTTGCCTAGACAAGATATGCCTTATTTGCAAGATGGAACACCAGTGGATATGGTCTTCAACCCATTAGGAGTACCTTCGCGAATGAATGTGGGACAGATATTTGAATGCTCTCTCGGGTTAGCGGGGAACTTGCTGGACAGACATTATAGAATAGCACCCTTTGATGAAAGATATGAGCAAGAAGCTTCGAGAAAATTAGTGTTTTCTGAATTATATGAAGCCAGCAAGCAAACAGCAAATCCATGGGTCTTTGAACCCGAGTATCCAGGAAAAAGCAGAATATTTGATGGAAGAACAGGAGATCCTTTTGAACAACCTGTTATAATAGGAAAACCCTATATCCTGAAATTAATTCATCAAGTTGATGATAAAATCCATGGGCGCTCCAGTGGACATTATGCACTTGTTACACAACAACCCCTTAGAGGGAGGGCCAAGCAAGGGGGACAACGAGTAGGAGAAATGGAAGTTTGGGCTCTAGAGGGATTTGGTGTTGCGCATATTTTACAAGAGATGCTTACTTATAAATCCGATCATATTAGAGCTCGCCAGGAAGTACTTGGTACTATGATTATTGGAGGAACAATACCTAACCCGGAGGATGCTCCCGAATCTTTTCGATTACTCGTTCGAGAACTACGGTCTTTGGCTCTGGAACTGAATCATTTCCTTGTATCTGAGAAGAACTTCCAGATTCATAGGAAGGAAGCTTGATCGGAATGAATCCGAATTTTTCTTCTATGATCGATCGGTATAAACATCAACAACTTCGAATTGGATCGGTTTCTCCCCAACAAATAAGTACGTGGGCCACCAAAATCCTACCTAATGGAGAAATAGTTGGAGAGGTGACAAAACCCTATACTTTTCATTACAAAACCAATAAACCGGAAAAAGATGGATTGTTTTGTGAAAGAATCTTTGGACCTATTAAAAGTGGAATTTGTGCTTGTGGAAATTATCGAGTGATCGGAGATGAAAAAGAAGACCCAAAATTTTGTGAACAATGCGGAGTCGAATTTGTTGATTCTCAGGTACGAAGATATCAAATGGGATACATCAAACTGGCATGCCCAGTGACTCATGTGTGGTATTTGAAACGTCTTCCCAGTTATATCGCGAATTTTTTAGATAAACCCCTTAAGGAATTAGAAGGCCTAGTATACTGCGATGTGTGATTTGATCGAAATCTTGATTTTACAGATTCGGAATGAGAAACTGTCACCCCATTCAATCCGATTGGGATGCCCCCGACTCTGACATGTCTCTTTGGAGGAGGAACATGAAGCTCAGAATTATGGGTGTATTAAATACTTCCAAATAGAAAGGGGAATTGATCCATGGTCGATTCCATAATAGATAAATAGGAATTGCTAGTTATACCTCGTGAAAAAAAAAACTTCTTTCGTGGAATTAGCCATTCCATTTGTTTTCGAAAGAGATTCCATTCAAGTAAACAAATATGGCATGGTTACAGGAGTTTATCCATCGCATATATGCTTCAAAGGATATCATAGCATAACCATCGAGGTGAAGTAGGGACCTAAAAGATCGAATGAAACGATGCATAGACAAGTAAATCCCTTATGAGATGAGTGAGTTCGAAGATATTCGAATTTTGATTTGATAAAATAAAAGGAATTTCTCATTCGAAGGGAAGTAGACTACTCAATAATTTCTCATTTCCTTTCTGTCGTAATTGAATTGAATAACTAATTCATAAAGTAAAAGTAAGAATGAATAATGAGATATTGGTTGGTCCTCGCTGTGAACTTGAGTAAGGAGTAAATCTTTATGGGGCTTTCTAGAACAAAATGGGAATTGGAAAAAAAGAACCCCTTTCTTTATTTGATGTAACTACTTGAGCCGGATGAGAGGAAACCTTCACGTCCGATTTTTAAGGGGGGAATTCATAGGAACCTATCCCAATTTTTCTTTTGCTAGGCCCGTTGCTAAAAAACCCACTTTCTTACGATTACGAGGTTCATTCGAATATGAAATCCAATCCTGGAAATACAGCATCCCACTTTTTTTTACTACCCAAGGCTTCGATACATTTCGAAATCGAGAAATCTCTACTGGAGCGAGTGCTATCAGAGAACAATTAGCCGATCTGGATTTGCGAATTATTACAGATCATTCATTGGCAGAATGGAAGGAATTAGGGGAAGAAGGTTCCACCGGGAATGAATGGGAAGATAGAAAAATTGGAAGAAGAAAGGATTTTTTGGTTAGACGCATAGAATTAGCTAAGCATTTTATCCGAACAAACGTGGAACCAGAGTGGATGGTTTTGTGCTTATTACCAGTTCTTCCTCCCGAGTTGAGAC